GTCCCTGTAGCTTAAAGAAAAGCATAACACTGAAGATGTTAAGATGGCCCTACAAACCCATGGACAACAGACTTAGTCCTAACCTTGCAGTTAATTTTTGCCAAACATATACATGCAAGCATCCGCGCTCCAGTGTAAATGCCCTAAATTCCTCTTCACCCACAGGAAATAGGAGCGGGCATCAGGCACACCCCTAACGTAGCCCAAAACGCCTTGCTTGGCCACACCCCCACGGGTACTCAGCAGTAATTAACATTAAGCAATAAGTGTAAACTTGACTTAGTTATGGCAATCCACAGGGCCGGTAAATCTTGTGCCAGCTACCGCGGTCATACAAGAGGCCCAAACTAACTGCCACCCGGCGTAAAGAGTGGTTATATAATGTTACTCAACTAAAACCGAAATGTAGCTAAGCTGTCATAAGCCTATGTTACACCTAAGACCGCCCTCAAAACGATTTTAGCACCCACGACGGACCAAACACCACGAAAGCCAGGACACAAACTGGGATTAGATACCCCACTATGCCTGGCCCTAAATCTAGATGTTTACCCCCACCAAAACATCCGCCCGAGAACTACGAGCATAAACGCTTAAAACTCTAAGGACTTGGCGGTGCTCCAAACCCACCTAGAGGAGCCTGTTCTATAATCGATAACCCACGATACACCCAACCCCCCCTCGCCCCAAGCAGCCTACATACCGCCGTCCCCAGCTCACCTCCTCTGAGAGCTTAACAGTGAGCTTAATAACACCCCGCTAACAAGACAGGTCAAGGTATAGCCCATGGGGGGGAAGAAATGGGCTACATTTTCTAGATTAGAAAACCCAACGAAAAGAGGCCTGAAATAGCCTCTAGAAGGAGGATTTAGCAGTAAAGAGGGGCAAGAATACCCTCTTAAACCCGGCCCTGGAGCACGTACATACCGCCCGTCACCCTCTTCACAACTGCCAAACACTCATAACTTAATCAAACACCCAAAGTTAAAAGATGAGGTAAGTCGTAACAAGGTAAGTGTACCGGAAGGTGCACTTAGCACCAAGGCGTAGCTATAATACCAAAGCATTCAGCTTACACCTGAAAGATGTCTACTCGCCCTAGACCGCCTTGAAGCCTACTCTAGCCCGATTACCACATCATCCATAAAACTAAAAGAATCAACTCAAACAATAAACCAAAACATTCTCCTGTCTAAGTATAGGCGATAGAAAAGACACTAGGAGCAATAGATTTGTAGTACCGCAAGGGAAAGCTGAAATAACAATGAAAAACTTAAGCAATAGACAGCAAAGATAAACCCTTGTACCTTTTGCATCATGATCTAGCAAGAACAACCAAGCAAAATGAAATTTTAGCTTGCCACCCCGAAACCCAAGCGAGCTACTCTCAAGCAGCTATACCTGAGCAAACCCGTCTCTGTGGCAAAAGAGTGGGAAGACTTGTTAGTAGAGGTGAAAAGCCAACCGAGCTGGGTGATAGCTGGTTGCCCGTGAAACGAATATAAGTTCACCCTTAATTTTACCCCCCCAGACCTAATCACTTACTCGTAGAAATTAAGAGTAATTTAAAGGAGGTACAGCTCCTTTAAAACAGGATACAACCTCCTCCAGAGGATAAGCAGAATACCCTTAAACTTGTAGGCCTTTAAGCAGCCACCAACAGAGAATGCGTCAAAGCTCCGCACTAAAAAAATCCAAGAATTCGTGCGACTCCCTCCCCCTTAACGGGCTAACCTATCAAAAATAGGAGCATTAATGCTAGAATAAGTAACTAAGGAACCCCCTTCTAAAGCACAAACTTAAATCCAACATTATTAACAGGTCCACTAATAGCCCAACCATCACAAGACCAACTATCCAATGCCCTGTTAAGCCGACCCAGGAGTGCCAAACTAGAAAGATTCAAACCTGTAAAAGGAACTAGGCAAACCCAAGGCCCGACTGTTTACCAAAAACATAGCCTTCAGCAAAAATATCAAGTATTGAAGGTGATGCCTGCCCAGTGACACCACTAAGTTTAACGGCCGCGGTATCCTAACCGTGCAAAGGTAGCGCAATCAATTGTCCCATAAATCGAGACTTGTATGAATGGCCAAACGAGGTCTTAACTGTCTCTTACAGGTAATCAGTGAAATTGATCTCCCCGTACAAAAGCGGGGATAAGCTCATAAGACGAGAAGACCCTGTGGAACTTAAAAACCAGCAGTCACTCTACAAATAACATAAACCTACCAGGCCCACTACCAACATATAATTGACTCGCACTTTTTCGGTTGGGGCGACCTTGGAGAAAAACGTATCCTCCAAAAATAAGACCACCCCTCTTAACCAAGATCAACCACTCAAAGTACTAACAGTAACCAGACCCAGCATAGCTGAGTAATGAACCAAGCTACCCCAGGGATAACAGCGCAATCTCCTTCAAGAGCCCATATCGACAAGGAGGTTTACGACCTCGATGTTGGATCAGGACATCCTAATGGTGCAGCCGCTATTAAGGGTTCGTTTGTTCAACGATTAACTAGTCCTACGTGATCTGAGTTCAGACCGGAGCAATCCAGGTCGGTTTCTATCTATGATTTGAACCTTTCCCAGTACGAAAGGACCGGAAAAGTAAGGCCAATACCTCAAGCACGCCTTCCCTAAAAGTAATGAACACATCTAAATTACCAAGAGGACAACCCCCCCGTCCTAAAAACAAGGACAGCTAGCGTGGCAGAGCTTGGTAAAATGCAAAAGGCTTAAGCCCTTTCCCCAGAGGTTCAAATCCTCTCCCTAGCCCCATGACCTACCTAATCATATCCCTATCATACATAGTCCCCATTTTAGTGGCAGTAGCATTCCTGACGCTAATCGAACGAAAGATCTTAAGCTACATACAATCCCGGAAAGGGCCCAACATTGTTGGGCCCTTCGGCCTACTCCAACCAATCGCAGATGGGGTGAAACTCTTTATAAAGGAACCAGTCCGGCCATCCACCTCCTCCCCCCTCCTATTCATCTTAACTCCTATCCTGGCCTTACTCTTAGCGCTAACAATTTGAATCCCCCTCCCCCTCCCATTCCCACTCACCGATTTAAACTTAGGATTCCTATTCCTTCTGGCCATATCAAGTCTAGCAGTATACTCCATCCTATGATCAGGCTGGGCCTCAAACTCAAAATACGCACTCATTGGTGCACTCCGAGCAGTAGCCCAAACTATCTCCTACGAGGTAACACTCGCAATTATCTTACTATCAACAATTATACTAAGCGGAAATTACACCCTAACCACACTAACCACCACGCAAGAACCACTTTACCTTATCTTCTCCTCTTGACCTCTCGCAATAATATGATACATCTCCACCCTCGCCGAAACAAACCGAGCCCCATTCGACCTAACCGAAGGAGAATCAGAACTAGTATCAGGCTTTAACGTAGAATACGCCGCAGGACCTTTCGCTCTATTTTTCCTAGCAGAATACGCTAACATTATATTAATAAACACACTAACAGCAATTCTATTCCTAAACCCAAGCTTCTTAAACACCCCTGTAGAACTCTACCCAACAGTCCTGGCAACAAAAACTCTACTCCTATCTTCGGGCTTCCTATGAATTCGTGCCTCCTACCCACGATTCCGCTATGACCAGCTTATGCACCTATTATGAAAAAGCTTTCTCCCCCTAACACTAGCATTATGCCTCTGACATACGAGCATGCCAATTTCCTACGCAGGCCTACCTCCTTATCTAAGGAAATGTGCCTGAACGTAAAGGGTCACTATGATAAAGTGAACATAGAGGTACACCAGCCCTCTCATTTCCTTAACAGAGGATTAGAAAAGTAGGAATCGAACCTACACGAGAGAGATCAAAACTCCCTATACTTCCTTTATATTATTTCCTAGCAAGGTCAGCTAAAAAAGCTATCGGGCCCATACCCCGAAAATGACGGTTCAACCCCCTCCCTCGCTAATGAACCCACACGCAAGCCTTATCTTCTCAATAAGCCTGATCTTAGGAACAACAATTACAATTTCAAGTAATCACTGAATAATAGCCTGAACTGGATTAGAAATCAACACCCTAGCTATTATCCCCCTCATTTCAAAATCTCACCACCCACGAGCCACAGAGGCAGCAATCAAATACTTCCTAGTCCAAGCAGCTGCATCCACACTACTACTGTTTTCCAGCACAATCAATGCCTGATACACAGGACAATGAGATATCTCACAACTAACCCACCCAACAGCATCCACACTACTGACAACAGCAATTTCAATAAAACTAGGCCTAGTACCATTCCACTTCTGATTCCCAGAAGTACTCCAAGGCTCGTCCCCTACCACTGCCCTCCTTCTCTCGACAATAATAAAACTCCCACCAATCACAATCTTAATATTAACATCCCACTCACTCAACCCAACCTTACTGACAACATTAGCAATCCTCTCAGCAGCCTTAGGAGGCTGAATAGGACTAAACCAGACCCAGCTACGTAAAATCCTAGCCTTCTCATCCATTTCCCATCTAGGATGAATTACCATTATCATAATTTACAGCCCAAAACTAACCCTCTTAACCTTCTACCTCTACTGCCTAACAACCATTCCAATCTTCCTCACTATCAACACAATCAAAACCCTCAAACTAACAACAATAATGACCTCATGAACAAAAACCCCTGCAATAAACGCAGCCCTAATACTCACACTACTATCCCTCGCAGGACTCCCACCCCTCACAGGCTTCCTGCCAAAATGACTTATCATCCAAGAACTAACCAAACAAGAAATAACTCCTACAGCCACAGCCATCGCCATACTATCCCTCCTCGGACTATTCTTTTACCTCCGCATAGCATACTACTCCACAATTACTCTCCCACCCAACCCAGTGAACCGCATCAAACACTGACACGTTAACAAACCTACAAACACCTCAATTGCTATCCTCACATCACTATCAACCCTACTCCTCCCTCTATCCCCCATAATCCTTACTACACTCTAAGAAACTTAGGATAGACCTAAACCAAAGGCCTTCAAAGCCTTAAACAAGAGTTAAACCCTCTTAGTTTCTGCTAAGACCCGCAAGACATTACCCTGCATCTTCTAAATGCAACTTAGATGCTTTAATTAAGCTAGGGCCTTACCTAGATAGATGGGCCTCGATCCCATAAAAATCCTAGTTAACAGCTAGGCGCCCCAAACCAGCGAGCTTCTACCTATCAACAGACCCTGGCACAATCTCAATGTGCATCAATGAGCTTGCAACTCAACATGAACTTCACCACAGGGCCGATAAGAAGAGGAATCAAACCCCTGTAAAAAGGTCTACAGCCTAACGCCTAAACACTCGGCCATCTTACCCGTGACATTCATTAACCGATGATTATTCTCAACTAACCACAAAGATATTGGAACACTCTACCTAATCTTTGGGGCATGGGCCGGAATAATTGGCACCGCCCTAAGCTTACTCATCCGAGCAGAACTAGGGCAACCCGGCACCCTACTAGGAGACGACCAAATCTATAATGTAATCGTCACCGCCCATGCCTTCGTAATGATCTTCTTCATAGTTATACCAATCATGATCGGAGGATTCGGCAACTGACTAGTTCCCCTCATAATTGGAGCCCCAGACATAGCCTTTCCCCGCATAAACAACATAAGCTTTTGACTCCTCCCTCCCTCCTTCCTACTCCTCCTAGCTTCCTCCACAGTAGAAGCAGGGGCAGGAACAGGATGAACAGTTTATCCCCCATTAGCCGGCAACCTAGCCCACGCAGGAGCCTCAGTAGACTTAGCCATTTTCTCACTTCACCTGGCAGGGGTATCATCAATCCTAGGTGCGATCAACTTCATTACAACCGCTATCAACATAAAACCCCCAGCCCTCTCTCAATATCAAACCCCCCTATTCGTATGATCTGTCCTCATCACCGCTGTCCTTCTATTACTATCCCTCCCCGTCCTCGCCGCCGGCATCACCATACTTCTAACTGACCGTAACCTAAACACTACATTCTTTGACCCAGCTGGAGGGGGAGACCCCATCCTGTATCAGCACCTCTTCTGATTCTTCGGGCACCCAGAAGTCTACATCCTAATTCTCCCCGGGTTTGGAATCATCTCCCACGTAGTCACATACTACGCAGGAAAAAAAGAGCCATTCGGCTATATAGGCATAGTATGAGCCATACTATCAATCGGATTCCTAGGCTTCATCGTATGAGCCCACCACATATTTACAGTTGGCATAGACGTTGACACCCGAGCATACTTCACATCCGCAACAATAATTATTGCTATTCCAACCGGAATCAAAGTCTTCAGCTGACTGGCCACACTCCACGGAGGGACAATCAAATGAGACCCCCCCATACTCTGAGCCCTAGGATTCATCTTCCTGTTCACCATCGGAGGCCTGACAGGCATCGTCCTAGCAAATTCTTCCCTAGACATCGCCTTACATGACACATATTATGTAGTTGCTCACTTCCACTACGTCCTATCAATAGGGGCAGTCTTCGCCATCCTAGCAGGGTTCACCCATTGATTCCCCCTCTTCACAGGGTTCACCCTACACCCAACCTGAGCTAAAGCCCACTTCGGAGTTATATTTACAGGTGTAAACCTAACCTTCTTCCCACAACACTTCCTAGGCCTAGCAGGCATGCCCCGACGATACTCAGATTACCCAGACGCCTACACTATATGAAACACTTTATCCTCAATCGGCTCCTTAATTTCAATAGTAGCTGTAATTATACTCATATTCATCACGTGAGAAGCCTTCTCGTCGAAACGCAAAGTCTTACAACCAGAAATAACAGCCACCAACATCGAATGAATCCATGGCTGCCCCCCTCCACATCACACCTTTGAAGAACCCGCCTTCGTCCAAGTACAAGAAAGGAAGGAGTCGAACCCTCACATGCTGGTTTCAAGCCAACCGCATAGACCGCTTATGCTTCTTTCTTATGAGACGTTAGTAAACTAATTACATAACCTTGTCAAGGTTAAATAGCAGGTGAAATTCCAGCACATCTCACATGGCTAACCCCTCTCAACTTGGATTCCAAGATGCTTCATCCCCTATTATAGAAGAACTTGTCGAATTTCATGACCACGCCCTAATAGTCGCACTAGCAATTTGCAGTCTAGTCCTCTACCTCCTTGCACTTATGCTAATAGAAAAACTCTCATCAAACACCGTAGACGCCCAAGAAGTAGAACTTATCTGAACAATCCTGCCCGCCATTGTCTTAATTCTTCTAGCCCTGCCATCCCTACAAATCCTTTACATAATAGATGAACTAGACGAACCTGACTTAACTCTAAAAGCTATCGGTCACCAATGATACTGAACCTACGAGTACACAGACTTTAAAGATCTCACATTTGACTCGTACATAACCCCCACAGCAGAACTCTCACCAGGGCACTTCCGACTGCTAGAAGTAGACCACCGCCTAGTTATTCCAATAGAATCCCCAATCCGAATCATCGTCACAGCTGATGACGTCCTACACTCTTGAGCTATCCCCACATTGGGAGTCAAAACTGATGCAATTCCAGGACGACTAAATCAAACATCATTCATCACTACTCGCCCAGGCATCTTCTACGGCCAATGCTCCGAAATCTGCGGCGCCAACCACAGCTACATACCAATCGTAGTAGAATCCACACCTCTCATCCACTTCGAAAACTGATCTTCAATATTATCATCTTAATCATTAAGAAGCTATGCAACAGCACTAGCCTTTTAAGCTAGAGATAGAGGTCCACCAACACCTCCTTAATGGCATGCCACAACTCAACCCACAGCCATGATTTTACATTATACTCCTATCATGACTAGCCCTGTCACTAATCATCCAACCAAAACTTTTATCATTCCTCCATACTAACCCCATCCACAATAAACCCCCCTCAAGCACTAAAGACCAACCCTGAACCTGACCATGAACCTAAGCTTCTTTGACCAATTTACAAGCCCATCCCTCCTAGGAATCCCCCTAATCTTGATTTCAATACTATTCCCAGCCCTGCTACTACCATCACCGAATAACCGATGAATCACTAACCGCCTTATCACCCTACAGACATGACTCCTCCACCTCATTACAAAGCAACTAATAATCCCATTAAACAAAAAAAGCCACAAGTGGGCCCTAATTCTCTCATCCCTAATAATATTCCTCCTCATCATTAATCTATTAGGCTTATTACCATACACCTTCACCCCCACCACACAACTATCAATAAACATAGCCTTAGCATTCCCCCTCTGACTCGCCACACTTCTAACAGGACTGCGCAACCAGCCTTCAATCTCCCTAGGTCACCTACTACCCGAAGGAACCCCAACACCACTAATTCCCGCACTAATCATAATCGAAACCACCAGCTTGCTCATCCGCCCATTTGCCCTAGGAGTCCGCCTAACCGCAAACCTAACAGCGGGTCACCTACTCATCCAACTAATCTCAACAGCCGCCATCACCCTGCTCCCCATCATACCCACAATCTCTATCCTAACAACGTCCATCCTACTATTACTAACACTCCTAGAAGTAGCAGTAGCCATAATTCAAGCCTATGTCTTCGTCCTTTTACTAAGCCTCTACTTACAAGAAAATACTTAATGGCCCACCAAGCACACTCCTATCATATAGTAGACCCAAGCCCCTGACCCATCTTAGGAGCAGCCGCAGCCCTATTAACTACCTCAGGACTAATTATGTGATTTCACCACAACTCTTCACTACTACTCACTTTAGGACTAACCTCAATAGCCTTAGTTACCTTCCAATGATGGCGAGACATTGTCCGAGAAAGCACATTCCAAGGTCACCACACACCACCCGTCCAAAAGGGATTACGGTACGGAATGGCCCTATTCATTACATCAGAGGCCTTCTTCTTCTTAGGCTTCTTCTGAGCATTCTTTCACTCCAGCCTAGCTCCAACTCCAGAGCTGGGAGGCCAATGACCTCCAACAGGGGTCAACCCCCTTAACCCACTAGAAGTCCCTCTACTTAACACCGCTATTCTGCTAGCCTCAGGCATCACCGTAACATGAGCCCACCACAGCATCTCAAACGGAAGCCGAAAACAAGCTATCCAAGCACTGACCCTAACCATCCTACTAGGATTCTACTTCACAGCCCTCCAAGCAATAGAGTACCACGAAACTTCATTTTCAATCGCTGACAGCGTATATGGCTCAACCTTCTTCGTCGCAACAGGCTTTCATGGCCTCCATGTAATCATCGGATCATCCTTTCTACTAGTTTGCTTACTGCGCCTAATCAAATTCCACTTTACCTCAAACCACCACTTCGGATTTGAAGCAGCAGCCTGATATTGACACTTCGTAGATGTCATCTGACTATTCCTCTACATATCGATCTACTGATGAGGATCATGCCTCCCTAGTATAATAATTACAATTGACTTCCAATCTCTAAAATCTGGTAAAACCCCAGAGAGAGGCAATCAACATAATCACATTCATACTCACCCTGTCTTTCGCCCTAAGCACAGCCCTAACAACACTAAACTTCTGATTAACCCAAACCAACCCAGACTCAGAAAAACTATCCCCGTACGAATGTGGATTTGATCCCCTAGGATCCGCCCGACTCCCATTCTCCATCCGATTCTTCCTCAGTAGCCATCCTATTCCTACTATTTGACCTAGAAATCGCCCTACTACTCCCGCTACCATGAGCCACCCAACTCCAATCCCCCACCACTACCCTGACCCTAACCTCCCTAATCATCGTACTACTCACCCTAGGGCTAATCTATGAATGATCACAAGGCGGCCTAGAGTGAGCGGAATAACTACAGAAAGTTAGTCTAACAAAGACAGTTGATTTCGACTCAACAAATCATAGTCCTGACCTATGACTCTCTTTATGTCTCCCATACACCTAAGCTTCTATTCAGCATTCACACTAAGCAGCCTAGGACTCGCATTCCATCGAACACATCTAGTATCAGCCCTACTATGTCTAGAAAGCATAATATTATCCATATACATCACCCTGTCAATTTGACCCGTCGAAAACCAAATAGCCTCATCCACCCTTATGCCCGTACTCATACTGACATTCTCAGCCTGCGAAGCAGGCACTGGCCTAGCCATACTGGTCGCTACCACCCGCACTCACGGCTCAGACCAACTTCACAACCTAAACCTATTACAATGTTAAAAATTATTATCCCAACAATTATACTCATCCCCACGGCCCTCTTAACCCCTAAAAAACTCCTATGAACAAGCACTACTATATACAGCGCGATAATTGCTACACTAAGCCTACAATGACTAACCCCAACGTACTACCCCCACAAAAACCTATCCCAATGAGCCGGCATTGACCAAACATCCTCCCCCCTACTAGTCCTCTCATGCTGACTACTGCCCCTCATAATCATAGCAAGCCAAAACCACCTGCAACAAGAACCTACTTCACGAAAACGAATCTTCATTACAACTATAATTATAGTCCAACCATTCATTATCCTAGCATTCTCAGCAACAGAGCTAACTATATTCTACATCGCATTTGAAGCAACTCTAATCCCTACCCTAATCCTCATCACACGATGAGGTAACCAACCAGAACGCCTAAGCGCCGGCATCTATCTCATATTTTACACCCTAATCAGCTCTCTACCACTGCTAGTCACAATCCTTCACATCCACACACAAACAGGAACCCTCCACTTAACCATACTAACGCTATCTCAACCACATACTACAAGTCACTGAACCAACTTACTCTCAAGCCTGGCCCTAATAACAGCATTTATAGTGAAAGCTCCACTATACGGTCTTCACCTCTGACTGCCTAAAGCCCACGTAGAGGCCCCAATTGCAGGGTCCATATTACTAGCCGCACTCCTCCTAAAATTAGGAGGATATGGAATTATACGCATCACCCTCCTCACGGGTCCTCTCCCAAGCCTAACCCACTACCCATTTCTCGCCCTAGCCCTATGAGGGGCCCTAATGACTAGCTCTATCTGCCTACGCCAAACAGACCTAAAAGCACTCATCGCATACTCCTCCATCAGCCACATAGGCCTAGTCGTAGCCGCAACCACAATCCAAACCCACTGATCATTTTCAGGGGCAATAATACTAATAATCTCCCACGGCCTCACATCCTCAATACTATTCTGCCTAGCAAACACAAACTATGAACGCACCCATAGCCGAATCCTCCTACTCACACGAGGCCTACAACCCATCCTCCCCCTAATAGGAATCTGATGACTACTAGCAAATCTAACCAACATAGCCCTACCCCCAACAACAAACCTCATAGCAGAACTAACAATTATAACTGCCTTATTCAACTGATCATATACTACACTTATTCTAACCGGCATAGCAACCCTACTAACCGCTACATACACCTTATCCATACTACTCATAACCCAACGAGGCACCACACCAACTTATATTACCTCTATCCAAAACTCAACCACACGAGAACACCTACTAATAATCCTACACATCAGCCCCCTACTACTCCTCATTCTAAAACCAGAACTCATCTCTAGATCTCACAGGCAAGTATAGTTTCAACAAAAACATTAGATTGTGATCCTAAAAATAGAAGTTAAACCCTTCTTACCTGCCGAGGGGAGGACTACCCAACAAGAACTGCTAATTCTCGCCCCTGAGCTTAAAATCTCAGTCCCCTTACTTTTAAAGGATAGAAGCAATCCACTGGTCTTAGGAACCATCAACCTTGGTGCAAATCCAAGTAAAAGTAGTGGAAACAATACTTAACACATCTATACTCATCACATTAGCCACACTTATCACACCCCTACTCCTGCCAATACTATCAAAAAAATTCAAACTAACTCCAACTACAATCATGCACACCACCAAAGTAGCCTTCATAATAAGCCTATTCCCAATGCTTCTGTTCATACATTCAAACACAGAATGCATTACCTCATACTGAGAGTGAAAATTTATTACAAACTTCAAAATCCCACTAAGCTTCAAAATAGATCAATACTCCATAATATTCTTCCCAATCGCCCTCTTCGTTACATGATCCATCCTCCAATTCGCTATGTGGTATATAGCCTCAGAACCTTATATCAATAAATTTTTCTTATACCTGATAATGTTCCTAATCGCTATATTAATATTAACCATCGCCAACAACATATTCCTATTATTCATCGGATGAGAAGGAGTGGGCATCATATCGTTCCTACTCATTGGCTGATGACAAGGCCGAGCAGAGGCTAACACAGCCGCCCTACAAGCCATCCTATATAATCGAATCGGGGACATCGGCCTCATTTTAAGCATAATATGACTCGCCTCCTCCACAAATACTTGAGAAATCCAACAAAACTTCTCCCAAACAACTACCCCAACTCTCCCACTACTAGGCCTGATCCTAGCTGCCACAGGAAAGTCAGCCCAATTCGGCCTACACCCCTGACTACCCGCAGCCATAGAAGGTCCAACCCCAGTCTCTGCTCTACTCCACTCCAGCACAATGGTAGTAGCCGGAGTCTTCCTACTAATCCGCACCCACCCCATATTCTCTAATAACCAAACAGCCCTAACCCTATGTCTATGCCTAGGAGCCCTATCAACAATATTCGCTGCTACATGCGCCCTAACACAAAATGACATTAAAAAAATCATTGCATTCTCCACCTCCAGCCAACTAGGATTAATAATAGTCACCATCGGACTCAACCTCCCACAGCTAGCATTCTTCCACATCTCAACCCATGCCTTCTTCAAAGCTATATTATTCCTATGCTCGGGCTCAATTATCCACAACTTGAACGGAGAACAAGACATTCGAAAAATAGGCGGCCTACAAAAACTCTTACCCACAACCACAACATGCCTTACCATTGGCAACCTAGCCCTTATAGGAACCCCCTTCCTAGCAGGATTCTATTCGAAAGACCTCATTATCGAAAACCTCAACACCTCATACCTAAACACTTGGGCCCTTCTACTCACCCTACTCGCCACATCATTCACCGCAACTTACACCCTCCGCATAACCCTAATAGTGCAGACAGGATACACTCGCATAGCCACCATTACCCCCATGAACGAAAACGACCCCACAATTACTAACCCCATCACTCGACTTGCCCTAGGTAGCATTCTAGCCGGGCTACTTATTACATCCTACATTCTCCCAACCAAAACACCCCCTATAACTATGCCAACGGCCACAAAAACCGCAGCCCTCACTATCACAGTCCTAGGTATTATCCTAGCACTAGAACTCATAAACCTAACAAAAACCCTAACCCAACCAAAACAAAATATATACCAAAATTTCTCCACCTCATTAGGCTACTTCAACCCACTAACCCACCGCCTCACTTCAACCAAACTACTAAACAACGGACAAAAAATCGCCACCCACCTGATCGACCTATCATGATACAAAAAAATCGGCCCAGAAGGCCTCGCCGACCTCCAACTCATAGCAACCAAAGCCTCAACCTCCACCCACACCGGGATCATTAAAGCCTATTTAGAATCATTCGCCCTCTCTATCCTCATTACCCTATTTTTCCTAAACTAGCACAAACAACCAAATGGCCCCAAACCCCCGAAAATCCCATCCCTTATTAATAACAGTCAACAACTCCCTAATTGACCTACCAACCCCACCAAACATCTCCACATGATGAAACTTTGGCTCACTACTAGGAATCTGCCTGATTACACAAATCCTTACTGGCCTACTACTAGCCATGCACTATACCGCAGACACAACCATAGCATTCTCCTCCGTTGCACACACATGCCGCAACGTACAATACGGCTGACTACTTCGTAACCTACACGCCAACGGAGCCTCATTCTTCTTCATCTGTATCTACCTTCATATCGGCCGAGGATTCTACTATGGCTCTTATCTTTATAAAGAAACTTGAAACACAGGAATTATACTACTACTCACCCTCATAGCCACTGCATTCGTAGGTTATGTTCTACCATGGGGGCAAATATCATTCTGAGGTGCCACAGTCATCACAAACTTATTCTCCGCCATCCCCTACATCGGACAAACACTTGTAGAATGGGCCTGAGGGGGTTTCTCAGTAGATAACCCAACACTAACCCGATTCTTTGCCCTTCACTTCCTTCTCCCATTCATAATCGCAGGCATAACCTTAATCCACCTCACCTTCTTGCACGAAACAGGCTCAAACAACCCATTAGGCATCTCATCAAACTGCGACAAAATCCCATTCCACCCCTATTATTCCTTGAAAGACGCCCTAGGCTTCTCCCTCATACTTATCCCACTCACAGCCCTAGCACTATTCTCACCAAACCTCTTAGGAGACCCAGAAAACTTCACTCCAGCAAATCCCCTAGTCACGCCCCCCCACATTAAACCAGAATGATACTTCCTATTCGCATATGCCATCCTACGATCAATCCCGAACAAACTAGGAGGAGTGCTGGCCTTAGCTGCCTCAGTACTAGTATTACTCCTTGTGCCCTTCCTCCACAAATCAAAACAACGCACAATAACCTTCCGCCCACTTTCCCAGCTACTTTTCTGAACCTTAGTCGCCAACCTATTCGTCTTAACATGAATTGGTAGCCAACCAGTAGAACACCCATTTATCCTAATCGGCCAAATAGCATCACTCACATACTTCACCATCATCCTAATCCTCTTCCCAACCATCGGAGCATTAGAAAACAAAATATTAAACTGCTAATTAAACTCTAATAGTTTATTCAAAACATTGGCCTTGTAAGCCAAAAAGTGAAGACCATGCCTCTTCTTAGAGTATGCTCAGAAAAAAAGGGATCAAACCTTTATCTCCAGCTCCCAAAGCTGGCATTTTACATTAAAACTATTCTCTGAACCCCCTAAACCGCCCGAATAGTCCCCCGAGCTAACCCCCGCACAAGCTCTAACACCACAAATAACGTCAACAACAAGCCTCACCCGGCAATCAAAAATAACCCCACACCCCAAGAGTACAATATTGCCACCCCACTAAAATCTAACCGAACGGACAAAACACCCTCATTATCAACAGTAGTAACCCCAAACTTCCAGCACTCTACAAAATCCCCAACAAGCAACCCAATACCCAAAACCAAAACTAACCCTACAATATACCCCACAACCCGCCAGTCACCTCATCCCTCAGGGTACGGATCAGCCGCCAAAGATACAGAATACAAAAAAACCACCAACATTCCACCCAAATAAACCATAAATAATACTAATGAGACAAAAGACAGCCCCAAACTCAACAACCACCCACACCCCACAACAGACGCTAACACCAAACCAACTACCCCATAATAAGGAGAAGGATTAGATGCAACTGCCAGCCCCCCCAAAACAAAACACACCCCTAAAAAATACATTAAATAGATCATATATTCTCACTTGGCATCTCTCCAAGATCTGTGGCTTGAAAAGCCACCGTTGTCACTTCAACTATAAGAACCGCTATTTACCCCCTCTCCTTTTAAAAACCTCAATTTTACCGACCTAACATCACCGCACCAAACAAAATATCCAAACACACACCCACTCATATCCAACCTCACTCAACCTAACAAACCTCGACTGCATTCACCCACAACAACTACACTCATTTTATTATTTTTTTTCCTTTTAAAAACCTCAATTTTACCGACCTAACATCACCGCACCAAACAAAATATCCAAACACACACCCACTCATATCCAACCTCACTCAACCTAACAAACCTCGACTGCATTCACCCACAACAACTACACTCATTTTATTATTTTTTTTCCTTTTAAAAACCTCAATTTTACCGACCTAACATCACCGCACCAAACAAAATATCCAAACACACACCCACTCATATCCAACCTCACTCAACCTAACAAACCTCGACTGCATTCACCCACAACAACCACACTCATTTTATTATTTTTTTTTCCTTTTAAAAACCTCAATTTTACCGACCTGACAGCCAAAAAGCCCCCCCTACCCCCCCCTACCCCCCCCAAAAATCCCCCAAAAATACCCCAAAAATTCACGCGCTATGTAATCATGTACATAATATTAATGCCCCCATGCATTACATTAATGTACTGGGACATATAATTCATGTTATAATACATATTATGTGGAGGCTCCACCTACTGTCTGCGTACCCCCTACTTTCAAGGGTCCTAGGTCCTTGGAACTAGCCACATTAAACATCACTCCTCTTACTAGGGGTACAAACTCCTTAATTTCACACTAATCCATTCAAGAATACGGATATTGCCCCGTCCATATAATCCATGATCACGGACAATATATTCATGGCACAGGACCAAACTGCAACACTTCTAGACGTACCGGTTTCTTCGGACCAGGTTATTTATTAATCGTTCACCTCACGAGAGATCAGCAACCCGGCGTAAGTAAGACCCTACACGACCAGCTTCAGGATCATTCTTTCCCCCTACACCCCTCACACAACTTGCTCTTTTGTGCCTCTGGTTCCTAACTCAGGGCCATAACACTGTTAGTCCTCAGGATAATGCTTTTTAAGAAGACCCTCAAGCTATTTGAGTACATCTCATCCTTGTTCGGGTCACCGACAGATTCTGGCCCAGCTGGTTCTCAAAGGGGTTATTTCAACGGGCCCTGCCGGAGGATGCAATCGGAGCTTACTATTGGTTTGCCTGAGCATCAATGGCCCTCGTCCAATTCCTCTCCTTCACAGGGTATCTGAATGAGACGGTGTACGTATCCTCAGTATCATTCGAGCACTGATGCACTTGCATCCGCAATCGGTTAACTTGCTATATGTACAGTAGAATGCCTAATTCAACATTTCCTTGCAACTGCCAAATATCTCCTTACTCCGCATAGGTATATCCCCTAAACAAGAACGCCCACTAAGAATTAATGGTCCAGCACAAGTGAACACCCAAACTTGACACCCCAATCTCGCCCATCACCCCATCAAAGCACCTTAATCGGGTACGGATATTCCCCGCCCAAGCCGCTGCAATTCACCCAAGACTCTTTCCTTTAATGTTCGAAGGACTATAATAATCAATTCATTAAAGACATATTATTAATGTTCGAATGACATAATACACCACCATTACCCCCTCTCTCACATATTTTTTAAAAACAACATACCTTTCGCTCCTGAAATTCCATTTAACAGCGCCAACCCTTTCAATTTTTTTTATTTTTATTATTATATTTTTTAAAAACAGCATACCTTTCGCTCCTGAAATTCCATTTAACAGCGCCAACCCTTTCAATTTTTTTTATTTTTATTATTATATTTTTTAAAAACAGCATACCTTTCGCTCCTGAAATTCCATTTAACAGCGCCAACCCTTTCAATTTTTTTTATTTTTATTATTATATTTTTTAAAAACAGCATACCTTTCGCTCCTGAAATTCCATTTAACAGCGCCAACCCTTTCAATTTTTTTTATTTTTATTATTATATTTTTTAAAAACAACATACCTTTCGCTCCTGAAATTCCATTTAACAGCGCCAACCCTTTCAATTTTTTTTATTTTTATTATTATATTTTTTAAAAACAGCATACCTTTCGCTCCTGAAATTCCATTTAACAGCGCCAACCCTTTCAATTTTTTTTATTTTTATTATTATATTTTTTAAAAACAGCATACCTTTCGCTCCTGAAATTCCATTTAACAGCGCCAACCCTTTCAATTTTTTTTATTTTTATTATTATATTTTTTAAAAACAGCATACCTTTCGCTCCTGAAATTCCATTCAAATATACCCCAATAAAAATTCCACCTTTAAACCAATAAAAATTCCACCTTTAAACCAATAAAAATTCCACCTTTAAACCAATAAAATTCCACCTTTAAACCAATAAAATTCCACCTTTAAACCAATAAAATTCCACCTTTAAACCAATAAAATTCCACCTTTAAAATTCAA